TAAACTATCAACCTCCAAAAAAGTTTAATTAAATGAATTACTAATTCATTTAATTACTATATTAGAATTCGATTAGCAATATATTTTTTACGTAACAAAAAAAATTAACTATATAACTAAAAAAAGTTTTCCAATGAAAAGATTGAAAGTTTTTGGTAGTTATAGAATTCTCGTACTTCCATACTTCTTCGACTCGAATACAAAAATAAAGTAAGAAAAAAATATGACTAAGTAAATAGCGTAGGCATATCCTGAATGTGCCTGATAGACACAATTTTTTCATAAAATAAAGATATTCAATTTGACTGGACTTAAGACTTGATTATGTTTTCCGAGAAAGAAAATGAATGCTTAGAAATGCATCTAATCTAAGAGTTCATAAGATATCATTATTCTCTTTAATAAACTTTTGTCTCATGTAGAGTACTATCCAAAACAATCTGGGACGGAAGGATTCGAACCTCCGAGTAACGGGACCAAAACCCGCTGCCTTACCACTTGGCCACGCCCCATTTCGGGTTTTATGCGACACTAATAAACAGTATTATGTTTATTTGTTATTCGTCAATCCCATTTCAATTACATAAAAAATGAGGGATATTCTCTTGCTAGTATTCTAGACATGCAGATAATATAGAATCAAAAAAATGCATTGATCATTACATGGAATTCTATTAAGATATTATATGAAAGTCGAATTTATTCCACTCTCATTTGAGAGTGCAAATACAAGGAGGTATTTTGTGTTTGGGAAAGTCCGAAGAAAAAAGATTTAGAATCTGCCTTTTCCTTATTTCCCTTATAAAAATAACTCAATCAAAATCCAATTATTTACTCTACAAGAATGAAATGCTTGTTATGCCTAATATACTTAGTTTAACCTGTATCTGTTTTAATTCTATTCTTTATCCAACTACTAGTTTTTTCTTTGCCAAATTGCCCGAAGCTTATGCTATTTTCAACCCAATCGTGGATGTTATGCCTGTCATACCTCTATTCTTTTTTCTATTAGCCTTTGTTTGGCAAGCTGCTGTAAGTTTTCGATGAAATCTTTAGTACTCTGCCTGCTAAATTAAATTATGTATTAATTCCAAAAAATTATAAAAATGGGTAAAAGCAGAGAACTTTTATATTTTTCTATTATGAACCTTCGATTCTAAAATGAAAATTCTTCCACATTGAATAGATAGCTGCAGCAATAAATTTGGATCAGCCTTTCTACCCTTCTGCACTTACGTTGAGCAGGTACCTACACAATACCTAACCCTATTTTGATATTGATAAGAGTACTTATTATAAATGAATTCTTGAAAAAAATTGCAAGAATTAATTCATTTTTGCATTTTTAGGTATCAAAATAAACAAAATCTATCCTAGTGGATCCGTGTGGGAAGGAAAAACGGGTAATCTATTCCTTAAAAAAAAATCTTGGAGATTATGTAATGCTTACTCTCAAACTTTTTGTTTATACAGTAGTGATATTCTTTGTTTCCCTCTTTATCTTTGGATTCTTATCTAATGACCCAGGACGGAATCCTGGGCGCGAGGAGTAAAAATTCCATTTTTTTTTTTGAATTTTTTCTTACAAATTGGATTTGTTTCGTACATTTATCTATGAGAAAATCCGGGGGTCAGAATTCTTTCCAATTCGAAAGTCCCAAATGATCCGAGGGAGCGGAAAGAGAGGGATTCGAACCCTCGGTACAAAAAAATTGTACAACGGATTAGCAATCCGCCGCTTTAGTCCACTCAGCCATCTCTCCCCGTTCCAAATCCAAAGGTTTCCGTGATATGATAGAGACAAGAAATAATGATTGCAAAAAACCTTTTTTTTTCTTTCAAAAGGATATAAAAATTATATTGCCAATTCCATTTTAGTTATATTCTTTTTTCTTAATGTTAATAAAAAAAGAAGCAAATTGTTGTTTTTTCTTTCTAAAAATTGATATTGGCCGAGAGAGAATCAGATAGATTTTATCTTTAGCGGGCATTTCTCTATAGGACTTGTTATAATAAAACAAGCAGGTTATATAAAAAAGAAAAAACGCTTTTTTTTGTCGATTATTTATCAAGAAAGCAAAAAGGGTTCTTATCAAACCCAACATAAAATTGGAAAGAACCATAAAGTAAGTAGATCTGACTCCTTGCTGTCTCTATCCGCTATTCTGATATATAAATTCGATGTAGATGAAATTGTATAAGCGAATTTTTTGTATTTCCTTAAACTTAGACCGCGCAAGACAAGAATTTTTTGTTATTTACGATTTCATATTCTTGTTACTAGATGTTCTATAGGAATAAGAAGAAATCGCAACCCCTTTCCGCTACACATAAAAATAGATTTCGAAAATCCATTTTTTTTAAGAATCCTCTATTTTTGTTCTTCCACCCATGAAATAGAGAGGAAACGAGAATAGAGGGGTTACTTTTATTTTCATTTTTCCCTTAAAAGATAGGCTTTTAAAGCTAGGGGTCATGGAATAATGCTGAATTGAAATGT